GCTAGCGTGGTTTAATTAAAACGTAACACTGAAGATGTTGAGATGGACCCTAGAAAGTTCCGCTAACACAAAGGCTTGGTCCTGACTTTACTGTCAGCTTTAGCTATATTTACACATGCAAGTATCCGCACCCCCGTGAGAATGCCCACCCCCGCTTTCCCCGCCCGAAAGCAAGGAGCTGGTATCAGGCACACTCTCTGTAGCCCACGACACCTAGCTTTGCCACACCCCCAAGGGAACTCAGCAGTGATAAACATTAAGCCATGAGCGAAAGCTTGACTTAGTTAAAGCTAAGAGGGCCGGTAAAACTCGTGCCAGCAACCGCGGTTATACGAGAGGCCCAAGTTGACAGGAATCGGCGTAAAGGGTGGTTAGGGGTTATTACAAAATAAAGCCGAACATTCTCAGCGCTGTTATACGCCCCCGAGAACTTGAAGCCCCACCACGAAAGTGGCTTTACCCCGCCCCGAACCCACGAAAGCCAGGGCACAAACTGGGATTAGATACCCCACTATGCCTGGCCGTAAACATTGATAAGATATTACACGCATTATCCGCCCGGGAACTACGAGCACTAGCTTAAAACCCCAAGGACTTGGCGGTGCTTCAGACCCCCCTAGAGGAGCCTGTTTCTAGAACCGATAATCCCCGTTCAACCTCACCCTTCCCTGTAAATCCTGCCTATATACCGCCGTCGTCAGCCTACCCTGTGAAGGGTCTAAAGTGGGCTAAACTGGTATTACCCAAAATGTCAGGTCGAGGTGTAGCATATGGAAGGGGAAGCAATGGGCTACATTCGCTGACTCAGCGAATCACGAAAGACATACTGAAAAGCATGTCCGAAGGTGGATTTAGCAGTAAGGGGGGAATAGAGCGCCMCTCTGAAGTTGGCTCTGAAGCGTGCACACATCGCCCGTCACTCTCCCCGAATTAGTCTACACCCGTAACTTAACAACACGGACGCCGCCGAGGGGAGGCAAGTCGTAACATGGTAAGTGTACCGGAAGGTGCACTTGGATAAAATATCAGGATATAGCTAAGACAGAAAAGCATCTCCCTTACACTGAGAAGCCATCCGTGCAAATCGGATTATCCTGACGCCTTACAGCTAGCCCACAAAAGTAAAAGCAACTTACCACTTAAATAACCCCAAATGCACTATTCACCTAGCAAACAAATCATTTTACCCCCTTAGTACGGGCGACAGAAAAGGACTTACAGGAGCGATAGAGAAAGTACCGCAAGGGAAAGCTGAAAGAGAAGTGAAACAAATCAGTCTAAGCCTAATAAAGCAGAGACTAAAACTCGTACCTTTTGCATCATGATTTAGCTAGTACAAATCAAGCAAAAAGAACTTTAGTTTGAAACCCCGAAACCAAGTGAGCTACTCCGAGACAGCCTAACAATAGGGCGAACCCGTCTCTGTGGCAAAAGAGTGGGACGAGCTTCGAGTAGCGGTGACAGACCTACCGAACTTGGTTATAGCTGGTTGCCCGGGAAATGAATAGCAGTTCAGCCCTATGGCCTTCTCCTTTCAAGTATGACCACTATTACTGACAGCCAAAGAACCGCCATGGGAGTTAATCAAAGGGGGTACAGCCCCTTTGATACAGGACACAACCTTCCCAGGAGGGTAAAGATCATAATTAACTTAAGGTCCTATGTCCAGGTGGGCTTAAAAGCAGCCATCCCAATAGAAAGCGTTAAACCTCGGACATTCTCCTACCAATTATCCGGATAACTTCATCCTAACCCCCTAACCTTACCGGGCCGCTCCATATTTCTATGGAAGCGACCATGCTAATATGAGTAATAAGAGGGCTAACGCCCCTCTCCTCGCACAAGTGTAAGTCGGAACGAACCCGCACCGAATCTTAACGGCCCCAAACAAAGAGGGAAGTGAACTAGAAATAAACAACAAGAAATACACTCAATTCCACCAACCGTTAACCCCACACTGGTGTGCCCCTGAGGAACGACTAAAAGAAAGAGAAGGAACTCGGCAAATATAATTGAAGCCTCGCCTGTTTACCAAAAACATCGCCTCTTGCAAAATCAAAGAATAAGAGGTCCCGCCTGCCCTGTGACTATATGTTTAACGGCCGCGGTACTCTGACCGTGCGAAGGTAGCGCAATCACTTGTCTTTTAAATGGAGACCTGTATGAATGGCATAACGAGGGCTTAACTGTCTCCTCTTTCCAGTCAATGAAATTGATCTCCCCGTGCAGAAGCGGGGATAAGAACATAAGACGAGAAGACCCTATGGAGCTTTAGACACCAAGGCAGGTCATGTTAAGAACCACTACGTTAAAAGACAAAACAAGATGAACACTGCCCGCATGTCTTTGGTTGGGGCGACCGCGGGGAAAAAAACAACCCCCATGTGGACCGGGAGAACTTCTCCTAAAAGCAAGAACCGCAGTTCTAACTAACAGAACTTCTGACTTTACAGATCCGGCTTACGCCGATCAACGGACCGAGTTACCCTAGGGATAACAGCGCAATCCCCTTTGAGAGACCATATCGATGAGGGGGTTTACGACCTCGATGTTGGATCAGGACATCCTGATGGTGCAGCCGCTATTAAGGGTTCGTTTGTTCAACGATTAAAGTCCTACGTGATCTGAGTTCAGACCGGAGTAATCCAGGTCAGTTTCTATCTATGAGGCGATCTTTTCTAGTACGAAAGGACCGAGAAGAGGGGGCCAATGCTTGCAGGCAAGCCTCTCCCCTACCTACTGAAAACAACTAAAATAGATAATAGGGCGCATGCTCTTTAACCTGAGAAAAAGGCGTGTTAGGGTGGCAGAGTCCGGCTAATGCAAAAGACCTAAGCTCTTTCTACAGAGGTTCAAGTCCTCTCCTTAACTATGATTTCAGTGCTGATTACCCACATCATCAACCCTTTAGCCTTCATCGTCCCCGTTCTTCTTGCAGTCGCATTCCTCACCCTCCTTGAACGTAAAGTGCTCGGATACATGCAACTACGTAAAGGCCCTAACGTTGTAGGCCCCTATGGTCTCCTTCAACCCATTGCAGACGGCGTTAAACTATTTATTAAAGAGCCCGTCCGACCTTCCACCTCTTCCCCAGTCTTGTTCTTACTAGCCCCTATGCTAGCACTCACCCTGGCCCTCACACTATGAGCCCCCATGCCCATACCCTATCCAGTTACCGACCTGAACCTTGGGATTCTATTTATTCTGGCCCTCTCAAGCCTGGCAGTGTACTCCATCCTCGGCTCAGGCTGAGCCTCAAATTCAAAATACGCTCTAATTGGTGCCCTCCGTGCGGTTGCACAAACCATTTCCTATGAAGTCAGCCTAGGACTTATTCTGCTTTGCATTATTATCTTCACGGGCGGCTTCACCCTGCAAATATTTAACGTGGCCCAAGAAAGCATCTGATTAATTGTACCCGCCTGACCCCTAGCCGCAATGTGATACATTTCAACTCTAGCCGAAACAAACCGTGCCCCCTTTGACCTTACCGAGGGTGAGTCCGAACTTGTATCAGGCTTCAACGTCGAGTATGCTGGGGGCCCCTTCGCCTTATTTTTCCTTGCCGAATATGCCAACATTCTTCTTATAAATACCCTCTCCGCCACACTCTTCCTGGGAGCCTCCCACATCCCCACACTCCCCGAACTAACTGCCGCCAACCTCATGACCAAAGCAGCACTTCTCTCTATTGTTTTCCTATGGGTCCGTGCCTCATACCCCCGCTTCCGGTATGACCAGCTCATGCACCTAATCTGAAAAAACTTCCTACCTCTGACGCTAGCCCTAGTCATTTGACACCTAGCGCTACCAATCGCCTTTGCAGGCCTCCCCCCACACCTCTAAGACAGGAGGCGTGCCCGAAGTATTAGGGACCACTTTGATAGAGTGGACAATGGGGGTTAAAGTCCCCCCGCCTCTTTTTAGAAAGAAGGGATTCGAACCCTACCTAAAGAGATCAAAACTCTTGGTGCTTCCGCTACACCACTTCCTAGTAAGGTAAGCTAATTCTAAGCTCTTGGGCCCATACCCCAATAATGTGGGTTAAAGTCCCTCCCTTGCTACGTGGCTCCTGCACTAACTACCCTCTTATTGTTTGCACTCGGCCTCGGAACAACTGTCACATTTGCCAGTTCCCACTGGCTCGTAGCTTGGATAGGCCTTGAAATTAATACCCTCGCTATTCTGCCACTTATGGCACGACACCACCACCCCCGAGCAGTCGAGGCTACTACTAAGTATTTTCTTATTCAAGTAACTGGGGCAGCCCTATTACTTTTCGCCACCTGCTCGAATGCCTGACTAACCGGCGAATGAGAAATCAAACAGACCGGACACGCCTACACCACAACAGTGGCCATAATTGCACTTACACTTAAACTGGGCCTTGCACCCATGCATATCTGACTACCTGAAGTACTTCAGGGCCTAGACCTTTCCATTGGGCTTCTCCTATCCACCTGGCAAAAGTTAGCACCACTAATCCTACTGGTCCAGATTACCCCTCCAAACTCTAAGCTTCTCATCATTCTCGGCGTTGCCTCCACCCTCCTGGCAGGTTGAGCAGGCCTAAACCAGACCCAAATTCGCAAAATTCTCGCCTACTCATCCATCGCACACCTAGGCTGAATGGTAGTGGTTATTCAATACTCCTTCACCCTCACCCTACTTACCCTTCTTATTTACACTGTCATGACCATTTCAGCCTTCCTCGTTTTTAACATGAACAAATCAACCACCATTAACGCACTCGGCATCTCCTGGGCAAAATCCCCTGCAATTACAGCCCTCACTCCCCTCATCCTGCTCTCTCTGGGAGGCCTCCCGCCCCTTACAGGCTTCATGACCAAGTGACTTATTTTACAAGAGCTGACAAAGCAGGGCCTTTCACCCCTCGCAACTCTAACAGCACTCTCTGCCCTCTTAAGTCTCTATTTTTACCTCCGACTCTCATACGCCATGACATTAACGATGTCCCCCAACAACATTACAGGCACCTCCCCCTGACGCCTCACTTCTTCAAAACGTACCCTCCCAACCGCCACATTCACAATGGCCACCCTCCTACTTCTGCCACTTACACCAGCCATCACCGCCCTGCTGACACAGTAAGGGGCTTATGTTAACGCTAGACAAAGAGCCTTCAAAGCCCTAAGTGGGGGTTAAAATCCCTCAGCCCCTGTAAGAGTAGCGGGACACTATCCCACATCTCCTGCATGCAAAGCAGACACTTTAATTAAGCTATACCCTTTCTAGATGAGAAGGCCTCGATCCTACAAACTCTTAGTTAACAGCTAAGCGCTCAAACCAGCGAGCATTCATCCATCTTTCCCCGCCTTCCCGGGAAAAAGGCGGGGAAAGCCCAGGCAGGGCTTAACCTGCTTCTCTAGATTTGCAATCTAACATGGTAAACACCTCGGGGCCCTCCCGTCATGATAAGAAGGGGAATTGAACCCCTGTATGTGGGGCTACAATCCACCGCTTGAAACTCAGCCATCTTACCTGTGGCAGTCACACGCTGATTTTTCTCAACTAACCACAAAGATATTGGCACCCTTTACCTAGTCTTCGGTGCCTGAGCCGGAATGGTAGGAACTGCTTTAAGCCTTCTTATTCGTGCCGAGCTCAGCCAGCCCGGCGCTCTTCTGGGCGACGACCAAATTTATAACGTAATTGTTACAGCACATGCCTTTGTAATAATTTTCTTCATGGTAATGCCGATTATGATTGGAGGATTTGGTAACTGACTTATCCCACTCATGATTGGTGCGCCAGACATGGCCTTCCCTCGAATGAACAACATGAGCTTCTGGCTACTCCCCCCTTCTTTCCTTCTCCTCCTCGCCTCTTCAGGCGTTGAAGCTGGGGCAGGGACCGGTTGAACAGTTTACCCACCACTAGCGGGCAATCTAGCACATGCCGGAGCATCCGTTGACCTTACTATCTTCTCCCTCCACCTCGCAGGTATCTCCTCTATCCTGGGAGCTATTAATTTTATTACCACAATTATTAATATGAAGCCCCCTGCAATTTCACAGTACCAAACACCCCTGTTCGTATGGGCTGTTCTAATTACAGCCGTCCTACTTCTTCTGTCACTCCCCGTGCTTGCCGCTGGCATTACGATGCTGCTGACAGACCGAAACCTAAATACAACCTTCTTCGACCCGGCGGGAGGAGGAGACCCAATCCTTTACCAGCACCTGTTCTGATTCTTTGGCCACCCAGAAGTATATATTCTAATTTTACCAGGCTTCGGCATGATTTCTCATATCGTTGCCTATTATGCAGGTAAAAAAGAACCATTCGGCTACATGGGCATGGTCTGAGCCATGATGGCCATTGGACTCCTAGGATTCATCGTATGGGCCCACCACATGTTCACGGTAGGGATGGATGTAGACACTCGAGCCTACTTCACGTCCGCAACAATGATTATTGCCATCCCAACGGGAGTAAAAGTCTTTAGCTGACTAGCCACCCTGCACGGGGGGTCAATCAAATGAGACACACCTCTACTCTGAGCGCTTGGCTTCATCTTCCTATTCACAGTAGGTGGCCTAACTGGTATCGTCCTAGCCAACTCCTCACTTGATATTGTGCTCCACGACACATACTATGTAGTAGCTCACTTCCACTATGTCCTATCAATGGGAGCTGTATTCGCAATTGTAGCCGGCTTCGTGCACTGATTCCCGCTATTCTCAGGCTACACACTTCACAGCACGTGAACAAAAATCCACTTCGGGGTTATGTTCGTTGGTGTCAACTTAACATTCTTCCCTCAACATTTCCTAGGCTTAGCCGGAATGCCACGACGTTACTCTGACTACCCAGACGCCTATACCCTATGAAACACAGTATCCTCTATTGGATCCCTCGTGTCACTGGTAGCAGTCATTATGTTCTTGTTTATTATCTGAGAAGCATTTGCCGCCAAACGAGAAGTCCTAGCTGTAGAACTCACAGCAACCAATGTAGAGTGACTGCACGGCTGCCCTCCTCCATACCACACATTCGAGGAGCCCGCATTCGTTCAAGTTCAGTCGCACTAATTAGGCTCGCCCAACAGTTACGAGAAAGGGAGGAGTCGAACCCCCATAGGATAGTTTCAAGCCATCCACATAACCGCTCTGTCACTTTCTTATAAGACGCTAGTAAAACAGATCATTACACTGCCTTGTCGAGGCAGAATTGTGGGTTTAAGTCCCGCGCGTCTTGTCAATTAATGGCACATCCCTCACAACTCGGTTTCCAAGATGCAGCTTCCCCCGTAATAGAAGAACTTCTCCACTTCCACGACCACGCTCTAATAATCGTCTTCCTAATTAGCACTTTTGTACTTTATATTATTGTGGCAATAGTGACAACTAAGCTCACAAACAAGTTCCTACTGGACTCCCAAGAAATTGAGATCATCTGAACTGTGCTACCAGCCGTTATCCTAATTATGATCGCCCTCCCCTCGCTACGAATTCTTTACCTAATGGATGAAATTAACGACCCCCACCTTACAATCAAAGCCGTTGGACATCAATGATACTGAAGCTATGAATACACGGACTACGAAGAGCTAGCCTTTGACGCCTACATGGTCCCGACCGGAGACTTAGAGCCTGGTCAATTCCGACTTCTTGAAGCCGACCACCGAATGGTTATTCCTGTTGAGTCCCCCATCCGAGTTCTTATTACAGCAGAAGACGTGCTCCACTCGTGAGCAGTTCCCTCTCTAGGAGTCAAAATGGACGCAGTTCCAGGACGGCTCAACCAAACAGCTTTTATTGCCTCCCGCCCAGGAGTCTTCTACGGTCAGTGCTCCGAAATTTGCGGGGCTAACCACAGCTTCATGCCTATCGTTGTCGAGGCAGTCCCTCTTGAACACTTCGAAGAGTGAACGCTTATCATCCTTCAGGACATCTCGCTAAGAAGCTAAACCGGACACAGCGTTAGCCTTTTAAGCTAAAGATTGGTGACTACCAACCACCCTTAGCGACATGCCACAATTAGACCCCGCCCCTTGATTTACAATCCTCGTATATTCCTGATTTATTCTACTAACCATTGCGCCCCCCAAAGTCTTAGCACACACATTCCCCGCAGAACCCACAGCTCGAAGCGCAGAAGCACCAAAAACTAACCCCTGAGACTGAACTTGCCCGTAGGGTTTTTTGAACAGTTCATAAGCCCCGTATACTTTGGCATCTCCCTAATTGCAGTAGCTATGATTGTTCCCTGGCTCTTCATTACAACCCCTGGAAATCGGTGACAAGACAACCGCCAACTCACCCTGCAATCATGATTCATCAGTCGCTTTAACCACCAGCTTCTCTCACCCCTTAAACTAGGGGGCCACAAATGAGCCGCCCTCTTCACATCACTAATACTTTTCCTGGTCTCATTAAACATGCTTGGCCTATTGCCATACACCTTTACCCCTACAACTCAGCTATCCCTGAGCCTAGGCCTTGCGGTCCCCATTTGACTCGCCACAGTACTGATTGGAATGCGCAATCAACCCACAGAAGCACTAGGCCACCTCCTGCCAGAAGGAACGCCAACGCCTCTTATCCCTACCCTAATTATCATCGAGACTATTAGCCTTTTCATCCGACCTGTTGCCCTGGGAGTCCGACTAACCGCTAATTTAACTGCCGGCCATCTCCTCATCCAACTAATCGCCACTGCCGCATTCGTCCTTACTACAATCATGCCAGTCGTCGCCTTCCTCACCTCTACTATCCTGTTCTTACTCACCCTCCTGGAGGTTGCAGTTGCCATGATTCAGGCATACGTATTTGTTCTTCTACTAAGCCTGTACCTACAAGAAAACGTTTAATGGCCCACCAAGCACACGCTTATCACATAGTTGACCCGAGCCCTTGACCACTCACAGGAGCCGTTGCCGCCCTACTTATAACGTCTGGTCTCGCGGTCTGATTTCACTTCCATTCCACAACCCTCATAGTGCTGGGCACAACCCTGCTCCTCTTGACCATGTTCCAATGATGACGGGACATCGTCCGAGAGGGAACCTTTCAGGGCCACCACACCCCTCCTGTCCAAAAAGGCCTTCGATATGGAATGATCCTTTTCATTACTTCAGAAGTCTTCTTCTTCCTTGGATTCTTCTGAGCCTTCTATCACGCAAGCCTCGCCCCTACCCCAGAACTGGGGGGCTGCTGACCCCCCACAGGAATCTCCACACTAGATCCCTTTGAAGTACCCCTCCTAAACACAGCGGTACTTCTTGCTTCCGGGGTGACTGTCACCTGGGCCCACCACAGCATCATAGAAGGGGAGCGAGCACAGGCAATTCAGTCCCTCACTCTGACGATCCTCCTAGGCTTTTACTTCACCTTCCTTCAAGGCATGGAGTACTATGAAGCCCCCTTCACCATCGCGGACGGCGTATACGGCTCTACTTTCTTTGTAGCTACGGGCTTCCATGGCCTACACGTAATTATTGGCTCCACCTTCCTAGCCATCTGCCTTCTCCGCCAGGCCCTCTTCCACTTCACATCCGAACACCACTTTGGTTTCGAAGCAGCCGCCTGGTACTGGCACTTCGTAGACGTTGTTTGACTTTTCCTCTACGTATCAATTTACTGATGAGGATCCTAATCTTTCTAGTACAATACTAGTATCAGTGACTTCCAATCACCTGGTCTTGGTGAGAATCCAAGGAAAGATAATGAACCTAGTGACAACAATTGTAACAATTGCTATTGCTTTATCAGCAGTCCTGGCCGTAGTCTCCTTCTGGCTCCCCCTCATGAACCCAGACCCCGAAAAGCTCTCCCCCTACGAATGTGGATTTGACCCCGTAGGCTCCGCCCGCCTCCCTTTCTCTATACGCTTCTTCCTCGTCGCCATCTTATTCCTCCTATTTGACCTAGAAATTGCCCTCTTACTCCCCCTCCCATGAGGAGACCAACTCTCTGACCCCCTCTCAACTTTTATTTGAGCCACCGCCGTTCTTGTCCTCCTCACACTGGGCCTAATCTATGAATGGCTCCAAGGCGGACTAGAGTGGGCTGAATAAGGTGGTTAGTCTAAGTAAAACATTTGATTTCGGCTCAAAAACTTGTGGTTAAAGTCCATAACCTCCTAATGACCCCCGTCCACTTTGCCTTCTCCTGCACCTTCATCCTAGGGCTAATAGGCCTAGCGTTCAATCGAGTCCATCTCTTATCCGCCCTTTTATGTCTAGAGGGCATAATGCTTTCCCTATTTATCGCATTCTCCCTCTGGACCCTTCAACTAGACTCATCTAGCTTCTCAACCTCCCCTATACTCCTGCTAGCCTTCTCAGCCTGTGAGGCAAGCGCGGGCCTAGCACTACTAGTAGCCACCGCCCGGACACACGGAACCGACCGATTACAAAGCCTGAACCTACTACAGTGCTAAAAATTCTTATCCCAACACTCATGCTCGTACCTACAACTTGGCTTGCCCCTGCTAAATGGCTATGACCAACCGCCCTCACACACAGCCTAATTATTGCACTTATTAGCCTATCCTGACTCCAGAACATATCAGAGACAGGCTGATCCGAACTAAGCCTATACATAGCAACTGACCCCCTCTCAACCCCCCTTCTCGTGCTAACCTGCTGACTGCTGCCTCTCATAATCCTCGCCAGTCAAAACCACACCGCCGCAGAGCCCGTTAACCGCCAACGAGCCTACATCACCCTACTCACCTCACTACAGATCTTTCTAATCTTGGCCTTCGGGGCGACCGAAATTATCATGTTTTATGTTATGTTCGAAGCCACTCTCATCCCGACCCTCGTAATTATTACACGCTGAGGTAACCAAACAGAGCGACTAAATGCAGGCACGTACTTCTTATTCTACACACTGGCTGGCTCCCTCCCGCTCCTAGTGGCCCTCCTAATCTTACAAAACCACACGGGGACACTCTCCCTCCTCACCCTTCAGTACTCAGATGCAATGTACCTTGCCACGTACGCAGACAAACTATGATGGGCCGCCTGCCTCCTAGCATTCCTGGTCAAAATACCACTCTATGGGGTGCACCTCTGACTTCCCAAAGCACACGTAGAGGCCCCAGTTGCCGGGTCCATAGTTCTGGCCGCAGTACTCCTAAAACTAGGAGGCTATGGCATAATGCGAATAATAATTATGTTAGAACCACTGACCCCCGAGCTAAGCTACCCCTTCATCATCTTTGCACTTTGAGGCGTGATTATGACGGGGTCAATTTGCCTTCGGCAGACTGATCTCAAGTCCCTAATTGCTTACTCATCCGTCAGCCACATGGGCCTGGTCGCAGGAGGAATCCTGATCCAAACCCCCTGAGGTTTCACAGGAGCCCTCATCCTCATGATTGCCCACGGCCTGACGTCCTCAGCACTCTTCTGCCTGGCTAATACTAATTACGAGCGGACACACAGTCGAACAATGCTACTAGCCCGAGGACTACAAATAGTCCTTCCCCTAATAACCGCATGATGGTTTATTGCAACACTCGCAAACTTAGCACTTCCTCCCCTCCCTAACCTCATAGGCGAACTAATGATCATTACTTCCCTCTTCAACTGATCCAACTGGACCCTTGCACTAACTGGGGCCGGCACCCTAATTACCGCAGGCTACTCCCTATACATGTTCCTCATGACGCAACGAGGCCCCATCCCAGCCCACATCATTGCCCTAGACCCCTCCTATACCCGTGAACACCTGCTCATAGCCCTTCACATCATCCCCCTCCTCCTCCTGATCCTCAAACCAGAGCTAATCTGAGGTTGGGCCGGATGTAGACATAGTTTAGCTCAAAACGTTAGATTGTGATTCTAAAAATGGAGGTTAAAATCCTCTTGTCCACCGAGAGAGGCCTGCTGGCACCGGAGACTGCTAATCCTCGCCCCCTTGGTTGGACTCCAAGGCTCACTCGCACGCTTCTAAAGGATAACAGCTCATCCGTTGGTCTTAGGAACCAAAAACTCTTGGTGCAAATCCAAGTAGCAGCTATGCATACTACATTGGTAATGTCAACAAGCCTACTTATCATCTTCTCACTCCTAATCTACCCAGTTCTAACGACCCTTTCCCCCGCCAACCTCTCCCCTCACTGAGCCCTTACCCACGTGAAAACGGCAGTAAAATGGTCTTTCATCGTCAGCCTCCTCCCACTGTTCCTTTTTCTAGGCGAAGGGGCTGAGGCCGTCATTACTAACTGGAGCTGAATAAATACACTTACCTTTGACATCAACATTAGTCTAAAATTTGACCACTACTCCATCATCTTCACCCCCATTGCTCTCTATGTCACCTGATCCATCCTAGAATTTGCGTCATGATATATACATGCAGACCCGTACATGAATCGATTTTTTAAATATCTGCTAATTTTCCTCATCGCCATGATTATTCTAGTTACAGCAAACAACATGTTCCAGCTATTTATCGGCTGAGAGGGAGTAGGGATTATGTCGTTCCTCCTAATCGGCTGATGATATGGCCGGGCTGACGCCAATACAGCGGCCCTACAAGCCGTCATCTACAACCGAGTTGGGGATATTGGCCTCATTTTAGCCATAGCATGAATAGCAACCAACCTTAACTCATGGGAAATACATCAAATCTTCAGCATTGGCAAAAACTACGACCTGACTCTCCCCCTCCTAGGCCTAATCCTCGCCGCCACCGGCAAATCCGCCCAATTTGGACTTCACCCGTGACTACCCTCTGCTATGGAGGGCCCCACACCGGTCTCTGCCCTACTGCACTCAAGCACAATGGTCGTTGCAGGAATTTTCCTGCTAATTCGGATGAGCCCACTGATGGAGGACAATTCCACCGCCCTAACCCTTTGTCTATGTCTTGGAGCCCTTACAACCCTTTTTACAGCCACATGCGCCCTTACCCAAAACGACATCAAAAAAATTGTTGCGTTCTCTACATCCAGCCAACTAGGTCTGATAATAGTAACAATTGGCCTCAACCAACCACAACTTGCCTTCCTCCACATCTGTACGCACGCCTTCTTCAAAGCAATATTATTCCTTTGCTCAGGCTCAATCATTCACAGCCTAAACGACGAACAAGACATCCGGAAAATAGGAGGCATGCACCACCTCACCCCCTTCACATCCTCTTGCCTCACCCTAGGAAGCCTCGCTCTTACGGGCACCCCCTTCCTAGCCGGCTTCTTCTCTAAAGATGCCATCATTGAAGCCCTTAACACTTCTCACCTTAACGCCTGAGCCCTAATCTTAACCCTCCTAGCCACTTCCTTTACCGCCGTGTACAGCCTCCGTGTTGTCTTCTTTGTATCCATGGGCCACCCCCGTTTTAATGCTCTCTCCCCCATCAACGAAAATAACCCCGCAGTCATCAACCCAATCAAGCGACTTGCCTGAGGAAGTATTGTGGCCGGCCTACTTATCACCTCAAACATTACTCCTTTAAAAACACCTATTATGTCAATACCCCTTCTCCTCAAACTAGCGGCACTAGCCGTCACAATTCTGGGCCTACTCACAGCCCTAGAACTTGCATCCCTAACAAGCAAACAATTTAAACCCGCCCCCTCACTCACCCCTCACCATTTCTCAAACATGCTAGGCTTCTTCCCTGCAATTATCCACCGCTCCGCCCCTAAACTCAATCTTATCCTAGGACAAGCAATCGCCAGCCAAATGGTTGATCAAACATGACTAGAAAAAGTAGGCCCTAAATCAGTAGCATCCCACAGCATCCCTATGGCCACCGCAACAAGCAACGCTCAACGAGGGGCTATCAAAACGTATCTAGCACTATTCCTCCTCACACTGACCCTTACTACCCTCCTGGCACTCACTCACTAAACAACCCGAAGTGCCCCCCGACTAAGCCCTCGTGTCAGCTCCAACACCACAAACAATGTCAGCAGGAGCACTCAAGCAGAAATAACTAACATTCCCCCTCCTAAAGAGTACATTAACGCCACCCCTCCTATATCCCCCCGAAACACAGAAAAATCACCTAGATCATCAGCGGGGACTCACGAACCCTCATATCAAGTTCCCCCGAACACCCCAGACAACATCAAGACCCCCACAATATACCCTACCATGTACACTGCAACTGAACGATTGCCCCACGTCTCAGGATAGGGCTCGGCAGCCAAGGCTGCCGAGTACGCGAATACAACAAGCATTCCCCCCAAGTAAATCAAGAACAGGACCAAAGATAAAAAAGGCCCCCCATGGCCGACCAAAATACCACAGCCCATCCCCGCAACCACTACCAACCCTAGTGCGCCAAAGTACGGGGACGGATTAGATGCAACCGCAATTAGCCCCAGCACTAAACCGAACAAAAGTAAAGACATTATATAAGTCATAATTCCTGCCAGGACTCTAACCAGGACTAGTGGCTTGAAAAACCACCGTTGTTATTCAACTACAAGAACCTTAATGGCCAGCCTACGCAAAACCCACCCACTGATTAAAATTGCAAACGATGCCCTAGTGGACCTCCCTGCCCCCTCCAATATCTCAGTATGATGAAACTTTGGCTCCCTACTTGGACTCTGCTTAGCCACCCAAATCGTAACAGGACTATTCCTGGCAATGCACTACACCTCCGATATTGCTACTGCCTTCTCATCTGTCGCCCACATCTGCCGGGACGTCAACTACGGATGACTAATCCGTAACATGCATGCAAACGGCGCATCCTTCTTCTTCATCTGCATCTACATGCATATCGGCCGAGGCCTGTATTATGGATCATACCTCTATAAAGAAACATGAAACGTAGGAGTTGTTCTCCTCCTCCTCGTCATGATGACTGCATTCGTTGGCTATGTCCTCCCATGAGGCCAAATGTCCTTCTGAGGGGCAACCGTAATTACTAACCTCTTATCTGCTGTCCCATACGTAGGAAATACCCTGGTTCAATGAATCTGAGGGGGCTTCTCAGTTGATAATGCAACCCTCACACGATTCTTTGCCTTCCACTTCCTCTTCCCCTTTGTCATCGCCGCCATAACCATGATTCACCTGATTTTCCTGCACGAAACAGGCTCAAATAACCCCACAGGCCTTAACTCCGACGCCGACAAAATCTCATTTCACCCCTACTTCTCCTATAAAGACCTGCTAGGCTTCGCAGCACTATTTGTAGCATTAGTTTCACTAGCCCTATTCTCCCCGAACCTCCTAGGAGACCCGGACAACTTCACACCTGCTAACCCCCTCGTAACCCCGCCACATATCAAACCTGAATGGTACTTCCTATTTGCCTACGCCATTCTCCGATCGATTCCTAACAAACTTGGAGGGGTGCTAGCCCTCCTATTCTCAATCCTCGTTCTAATACTTGTACCCATTCTTCACACCTCTAAACAACGAGGCCTAACATTCCGCCCGCTCACACAGTTCCTTTTCTGAACCCTCGTGGCAGACGTAATTATCCTGACTTGAATTGGAGGAATGCCGGTCGAACACCCATTTATCATCATCGGCCAAGTAGCATCATTCCTCTACTTCTTCCTATTCCTTTTCCTCGTCCCACTCGCAGGATGAGTCGAAAATAAAGCCCTTCAATGAGCGTGCAATAGTAGCTCAGCGTCAGAGCGCCGGCCTTGTAACCCGGATGCCGGAGGTTAAAATCCCCCCTTTTGCTCAGAGAAAGGTGATTCTAACACCTACCCCTAACTCCCAAAGCTAGGATTCTAAAATTAAACTATTCTCTGATAGTGCATATATGCATATTTTACATATATAGTATTGCCTAATACAATGTAATGAAGTAGGACATAACATAAGGGTGACACATATATCTTTAGTACATATATAATATGTAAGGAAGACATTTATGTATTAACACCATTAGGTGGATTAAACACATTCAAGTAACCTTAAAGCACTAAGGTATTACATAAAGCACAAACTGTTCTATAAGAACATTCTACCAAGACTGTGACAGCTAGCGATTTAAGATCTAACAAAACATGAATGCCCAAATATATACCAAGTCCTCCACTACCCTAGTTTCGAGGACCCCGCGACGCAGTAAGAACCTACCATCAGTTGATTTCTTAATGCATACGTTTATTGATGGTCAGGGACAGAAATCGTGGGGGTTTCACTTAGTGAACTATTCCTGGCATCTGGTTCCTACTTCAGGGCCATATATTGCTATGACTCCCCTAACTTTCATCGACGCTTGCATAAGTTAATGCTTTCGACCATATTGATCGTTACCCACCATGCCGAGCGTTCACTCCAGCGGGCAGCTGGTTTCCTTTTTTCTCTTTCCTTTCATCTGGCATCTCACAGTGCAACGTAATAGAAAAAAACAAGGGTGAACATATCCTCTGAATTCAGGGTAATAGTTATGAGTGACGTAAGACATTACTGAAGAATTGCATACTTGAATCTCATGAGCATAATGTTGATTTATTTCTCCTCATTTTTCTGTTATCACCCCCCCTTCGGTTTTTGCGTCAAACCCCCCTACCCCCCTACACTCCTGAGATCGCTAAGACTCCTGCAAACCCCCCGGAAACAGGAAAACCTCTAAGACGTGTATCTGCCCCAAAATGCATCTATTTATATTATTATCCATTTATATTATTATAATAGTTCACAC